CAAAAATTCCTTTCCAATTTCATATTTATCAACAACAACTTCTCTTATCATTTATCCCCTTATCATCTATCCCATAGATCTATTACAAATTCATGAATCGTACTATGGATTTTTCTATTTCATTTCAACGGTATAATGATTATTCCATCCCTTTTCTTTCCTCCTTGGATCATAACCAAATCAAAATTTCTCGAGTTATAAGAATCCATAGTAAAATAAAGTCCTTGGTTATTCAACTTAGATGAAATAGTAATAGTTCTGCTCATTTGTATACTACGAAATTTATATGAAATTCAATCTGATTCAAAAGTCTCCTATCTCTCTTTGTCCGAAAAGAATACAATTTGAGCGGAAGGTACATATCTTTTTAGTTAGAATTTTTATTTTTTTATGTTATTCTGTAATGTACAGTTCCTTTGTTTGTGGGATCATTTTCCCCGAGCCGAGGGGGTAATGAGAAGAATTATAGAATGGATTGCTAATTATGCCTAGATCTCGGATAAATGGAAATTTTATTGATAAGACCTCTTCGATTATAGCCAATATTTTATTACGAATAATTCCGACAACTTCAGGAGAAAAAAAGGCATTTACCTATTATAGAGATGGTGTGATTTGATTCTTTTTTCTTGTTTTTTTTTTTTTTTTTAGCCCTCATTTCATTCTTACGAGAAAAGACGTGGTTCGGAATAGAAAGAACCCAATTTTTGAAATAAAGTTACGCTTAGTGAAGGTAAAGTTTGGAGATAGAACAATTCCTTCTGTCGTGTATCCTCGATTGATCCAGCCTCAGATACTTTAATTTACTTTAAATATCGATTTTAGTATTGAACAAAAGGTTACACCTATAGGTTCTGTATTGCGGGGCAATCCTACTCCAATAGTACCAATAGGCGGCATAGGGGAAGAAGCACTACACTAGGAATCAACAACACGAAAACTTTGTTATTTTGTTATAAATTGCTCTTTTCCTTATCGGTATCGGGCCTAACAAGAATGGTTGGGACAACAAACATCCATCTCGTTCGTACTTTGGATACCCGTATAACCATCAAAGATCGTTGAAGTGACTAATTCCTGGAAATAGTAGGCGTTGAGGACAAAGAAATCGTTGGAGTTACCATGTCGTCTATCTAGCACTAATATGATTGGTGTTAAGAAAAAAAACCTCTTGCGGGAAGGCTGGCTAGAGATTTCTTGTAAAAATACCAGCTCCTGTCAGTTCATAATAAGAATAGGGAATTTTGGATTCCATGGATTATTCCCCTTAGTACTATGCACAGAAGGGAGGAGCCGTATGAGATGAAAATCTCACGTACGGTTCTGGAGCGGAGATTTTTTGAATAAAATGAACGACCGTAACGGATGTCGGCTCAATCCGAAGGAAATTATGCGGAAGCTTTACAGAATTATTATGAAGCTACGCGACCAGAAATTGATCCCTATGATCGAAGTTATATACTCTATAACATAGGCCTTATACACACAAGCAACGGGGAGCATACAAAGGCTTTGGAATATTATTTCCGGGCACTAGAACGAAACTCATTCTTACCACAAGCTTTTAATAATATGGCCGTGATCTGTCATTACGTGCGACTATCTCCACTATAGAAAGAAGGAAAAAAAGATCAAATTGGCTAGTCAATACTAGAAAAAAATAGGCTTTCTACATATGCATCGTCCAAAGCAACGATTTTTATCAGCTGTAGCAAGGAAAGAAACTTCATGATAACAAAAAAAAGGAAGAAAATAAGTACGGCCTACATATTATACTCTATGGATAAAGGATCGAATTGATAAAGAAAGCACCGTAAAGATCAATTAGCGAGCTTTTGGGTTCGATACAATTAAGAACTGCTTACTTATGTCACGATATGGGATATAAAGTTAGGAATCAACTTATGTAATAGAGTCGATCCACTAAAGTATTGAGCAGCGGTGTAGCATCAGATCCCAAAGATAGTAAGTTCTTTTTTCTTATGGAAGAAAGTCTTTTTCAAAGATTCTATATAAATAAATTTCATATATGAAACCGAGATAGTTACCTTTCAGAAAATTATAACGATATAGGGGATATCTATGCTTCATTTTTCTGAAGGTGGGAGAAAAGCTAAAACTAATAATTAATTATTGATCAAAATTAGAATTTGAAACTTATGTAATTAACTTCTTCTGGTTAACCCAAGAAAAATGGGATAGATTTATCATAAATCTAATTCAGTTAGCATAGGGTAAATTCAAATGAGACCGCAAAAAGAATTGATTGTTGAGCCGTATGAGGTAGGAAACTCTCAAGTACGGTTCTAAGGGAAGGAATTGACCCACCTATCCCAACCGGGGAGAACAGGCCATTCTGCAGGGTGATTCTGAAATTGCGGAGGCTTGGTCCGATCAAGCTGCTGAGTATTGGAAACAAGCTATAGCGCTTACTCCAGGTAATTATATTGAAGCACATAATTGGTTGAAGATCACGAGGCGTTTCGAATAAAAAAAAACG